TTGAACAGAAACTAAATCCATTTGATAGAAAAACATGCGCAAAGCAAATGGATTATTTATTGAACTTAATCAATAAATTTGCTGTAAAATCAAGTTTGAATTTTAAAAGACCTTTTTTAGTTCCCGAACACGAACAAGTAAGAATTGATTCAGAAGATAGAATCAAAATTTTCAAATTTTTATTTGATGCAGATACAACTCTTCCCAACGAGAAAACAATAAAAAAAAAATCTATTGCACTAAAAGAAATCCAAAAAAAAGTCCCTCGATGGTCATACAAATTAATTAACAATTTGGAACAACAGGAGGGAGAAAGCGAGGAAAGTGTGGTAGTGGATCATGAGATTCGCTCAAGAAAAGCAAAACGTATAGTTATTTTTACTGATAACCAACGGAATACTGATACTTATAGTAATACCCAAGAAACTAATAATACTGATCAAACAGACCAAGTGGCTTTGATACATTATTCACAACAATCGAATTTTCGTCGAGACATAATCAAAGGCTCTGTGCGTGCTCAAAGACGTAAAATAGTTACTTGGAAATTCTTTGAGGCAGATGCGCATTCCCCCCTCTTTTTGGACCGAATAGAAAAATCCCCCATTTTTTCTTTTGATATTTCCGAACGTATAAACCTAATTTTGAGAAATTTTATGTGGACAAACACAGAACTCAAAATTTCGGATTCTAAAGAGAAAACCACAGAAGAAAGTGAGAAAAAAAAGGAAGAGGATAAAAAAGAGGAAGCCAAAAGAAAGGAGAAAGTACGTATAGAAATAGCGGAAGCCTGGGATAGTATTTTACTTGCTCAAGTACTAAGAGGTTTTTTGTTAGTAACCCAATCGATTCTTAGAAAATATATTATATTGCCTTCATTGATAATAGTTAAAAATATCGCCCGTATGCTATTGTTTCAATTTCCCGAATGGTCCGAGGATTTTAAAGATTGGAATCGAGAAATGTATGTTAAATGCACCTATAATGGCGTTCAATTATCAGAAAAAGAATTTCCAAAAAACTGGTTAACAGACGGTATTCAGATTAAGATCCTATTTCCTTTTCGTCTGAAACCTTGGCACACATCTAACCCACGAGCCCCTTATAATGATCCAATGAAAAAGAAAGATTCAAAAAATGATTTTTGTTTTTTAACAATTTTTGGAATGGAAGCTGAATTCCCTTTTGATTCTCCCAGAAAACAACTTTCATTTTTTGAACCCATTTTTAAAGAACTCAAAAGAAAAATTAGAAAATTGAAAAAGAAATGCTTTCTAATTCTAAGAATTTTAAAAGAAAAAACAAAATTGTTTGTAAATGTTTTAAAAGAAACAAAAAAATGGGTCATTAAAAGGATTCTTTTTTTAAAAGAAATAAAAAAAGAACTCTCACAAATAAATCCAATTCTATTATTTGGATTGAGAAAAAGAAAAGTATATGAATTGAGTAAAACGAAAAAAGATTCTATAACCAGTAATCTGATGATTGATGAATTGTCCATTGAAACTATACCATCATCCATTGAAACTATACCTCGGAATTGGACAAATTATTCATTGACAGAAAAAAAAATGCAGGATCTAACTGATAGAACAAGCACAATCATAAACCAAATAGAAAAAATTACAAATCAAAAAAAGGGCGGATTTCGAATTCCAGATCCAAATATTCGTTCTAACAAAATAAGTGATGATGATAAAGGGTTGGAATCACAAAAAAATATTTGGCAGATATTAAAAAGAAAAAATGCTCGACTAATACGTAAATTACATTATTTTATGAAATTTTTCATTGAAAGGATATACATAGATATCTTTCTGTGGATCATTAATATTCCTAGGATCAATACACAACCATTTCTTGAATCAATAAAAAAAATTATTAATAAATACATTACCAATAATGAAACAAATCAAGAAAAAATGGATAAAACAAATCAAAGTTTAATTCACTTTATTTCGACTATAAAAAAGGCACTTTATAATACTAATATTAGTAATAAGAATTCAAATACTTTTTGTAACTTATCCCACTTTTCACAAGCCTATGTATTTTACAAACTCTCACAAACCCAATTTATTCCTTTTTATTTTTATAAGTTAAAATCTGTCTTTCAATGTAATGGAGCAGCCCCCTTTATTAAGAATGAAATAAAGGATTATTTTATTGGAACACAAGAACTTTTTCATTCTCAATTAAGACATAAGAATCGTCAGAATTCTGGAATAAATCAATGGACAAATTGGTTAAGGAATCATTATCAATATGATATATCTCAGATTAGATGGTCTAGACTAGTACCACAAAAATGGCGAAATCGATTCAATCAACACTGTATGAATCAAAATAAGGATTTATGCAACTCCTCTAAAAAAACAAAATTTATTCACTACGAAAAACAAAATAATTTTGAAACGGCTTCATTACTAAACGAAAAAGAGAATTTTAAAAAACAATATAGATATGATCGGTTAGCATATAAATCTATTAATTCTGAAGATACGAAGTACTCTTCAATTTATGAATCGCCATTACACGTAAAAAATAACCAAGAAGTTTTTTCGAATTCCAACACAAATAAACGAAAATCTTTTTATATGATGGAAGGTATTCCTATTATCCCTATCAATAAGGATCTAGTACAAGATGATATTAGAGATATGGAGAAAAATCTGGATAGAAAATATTTTGATTGGAGAATTATCGATTTTTGTCTTAGAACGAAAATCGATATCGAGGCTTGGATCAATATTGATACTGACCCAAACAGTAATAAAAAATCGACTAAGGCTAAGCTTAATAATTATCAAATAATTGATAAAATCAAAAAGAAAAATCTTTTTTATCTCACAATTCATCAAGATCAAGAAATCAACTTATCCAATCAAAAACGTTTTTTTGATTGGATGGGAATGAATGAAGAAATACTAAAGCGTCCCATATCAAATCTTGAACGTTGGTTCTTCCCAGAATTTTTGATATTTTATAATTTGTATAAAACAAAACCGTGGGTTATACCAATAAAATTACTTCTTTTAGATTCTAATATAAATGAAAACGCTACTGATATTGAAAACAAAAGCATCGCTGGAAATAAAAAAAAGGATCCTTTTATATCAATATCCTCCAGTGAAAAAAAATCTCTTGAATTAAAAAAACGAAATAAAGGGCAAAAAGAATCCGCCGCGGACCAAGCAAACTTTGAATCTGCTCTTTCAAACCAAGAAAAAGATGTTGAAGAAGATTATACGGGCTCGGACATGAAAAAACATAAAAATAAAAAGCAATACAAGAACAATACAAAAGCGGAGTTTGATTTCTTACTAAAAAGGTATTTTCTTTTTCAATTGCGATGGGATGATATTTTAAATAAAAAAATAATTAATAACATCAAAGTATATTGTCTCCTGCTTAGACTGATAAATCCACGAGAAATAACTATATCCTCTATTCAAAGGGGAGAAATGAGTCTTGATATTCTGATGATTCAGAAAAATTTAACTCTTACAGAATTGATCAAAAGAGGAATTTTGATTATTGAACCAATTCGTCTATCTATAAAAAATGATGGGCAATTTATTATGTCTCAAACCATTGGTATTTCGTTGGTTCATCAAAGTAAACACAAAATTAATCAAAAATACCGAGAAAAAACTCATGTTGATAAGAATTCTGATGAAGTCATTACCAAATATAAAAAGATGACTGGAAATAGGGATAAAAATCATTATGATTTGTTTGTTCCTGAAAATCTTTTATCACCTAGACTTCGGAGAGAATTTCGAATTCTAATTTGTTTCAATTCTAGGAATAGAAATGATATGCATAAAAATTCAGCATTGGGGAATGGGAATAAGGTAAACAGTCAGGTTTTGGATAAAAGCAAAGGATATCAAAAGAAACTTATTAAATTAAAGTTATTTCTGTGGCCCAATTATCGATTAGAAGATTTAGCTTGTATGAATCGTTATTGGTTTGATAGCAATAACGGCAGTCGTTTCGGTATGGTAAGGATACATATGTATCCGCGATTGAAAATTCATTACTAGTATATTTTTGCTATCTTTCCCATATCGTAGCGGGTCTATGACGACAAAGAGGTGCACACATTCATTGTCTTACATTCCGTTCTGATACATGATACTAATTCAATGACATATCAATTCGATCTCGAAATGAATCAATAAAATCTTCTGATTTTAGGACTAAGTTTTTATCTTTTTTGAGTACGGAAAACAACCATGCTTTTGTATACCTTTTCAAATCGAATTTTTAAATTAAAATCGGATTGATTTTAATTTGATTTAATAAAATTCGAAATTAGAACAAAATTAAGATTATTGTCTATACCAAACTAAAACAAGTGACATTATTATTACTGATCAATAAAGATATCTATCAATAAAAATATCTTAAAAAAAGAAGGGGGTTTCATTTTATGGTAAAAAATCCATTCATCTCAGTTATTTCACAAGAAGAAAAAGAAGAAAACAGGGGTTCTGTTGAATTTCAAATATTTAGTTTCACCAATAGGATACGAAGACTTACTTCACATTTACAATTACACAAAAAAGACTATTTATCTCAGAGAGGTCTACGTAAAATTCTGGGAAAACGCCAACGACTGCTATCTTATTTGTCAAAGAAAAATAGAATAGGTTATAAAGAATTAATTAATCGGTTGGATATTCGGGAATCAAAAACTCGTTAATTTGAAGAAGCATTTTGAATTATTTGATTTATTAGATCTTGAATTTGAATGAACTTTTTTTCGTTTTCAACAATTCATGAAAGAATGAATTAAGGAAAAACCTATGAATATACCAGCTCCAAGAAAAGACCTCATGGTAGTCAATATGGGTCCCCACCATCCATCAATGCATGGTGTTCTTCGACTTATCATTACTCTAGATGGTGAAGATGTTATTGACTGTGAACCAATATTGGGTTATTTACACCGAGGGATGGAAAAAATTGCGGAAAACCGAACAATTATACAATATTTACCTTATGTAACACGTTGGGATTATTTAGCTACTATGTTCACAGAAGCAATAACGGTAAATGGACCGGAACAGCTGGGAAATATTCAAGTACCTAAAAGAGCCAGCTATATCAGAATAATTATGTTGGAGTTGAGTCGTATAGCTTCTCATCTGTTATGGCTCGGCCCTTTTATGGCGGATATTGGTGCACAGACTCCCTTTTTCTATATTTTCAGAGAAAGAGAATTAGTATATGATCTATTCGAAGCTGCCACCGGTATGAGAATGATGCATAATTATTTTCGGATCGGGGGGGTAGCGGCTGATCTCCCTCATGGCTGGATAGATAAATGTTTGGATTTCTGCGATTATTTTTTAATAAGGGTTGCTGAATATCAACAACTTATTACACGCAATCCTATTTTTTTAGAACGAGTCGAGGGGGTAGGCATTATTGGTCGAGAGGAAGTAATAAATTGGGGTTTATCGGGACCAATGCTGCGAGCGTCCGGAATACAATGGGATCTTCGTAAAGTTGATCAGTATGAGTGTTATGACGAATTTGATTGGGAAGTACAGTGGCAAAAAGAAGGGGATTCGTTGGCTCGTTATCTAGTCCGAATTGGTGAAATGATGGAATCCATAAAAATTATTCAACAGGCTCTCGAAGGAATTCCGGGGGGGCCATATGAGAATTTAGAAACCCGATATTTTGATAGAGAAAGGAATCCAGAATGGAATGATTTTGAATATCGCTTTATTAGTAAAAAACCTTCTCCTACATTTGAATTGCCGAAACAAGAACTTTATGTGAGAGTCGAAGCTCCAAAAGGAGAGTTGGGGGTTTTTCTGATAGGGGATCGGAGTGGTTTTCCTTGGAGATGGAAAATTCGACCGCCGGGTTTTATCAATTTGCAAATTCTTCCTCAGTTAGTTAAAAGAATGAAATTGGCTGATATTATGACAATACTAGGTAGTATAGATATCATTATGGGAGAAGTTGATCGTTGAAATGATAATTGATACACCAGAAGTACAAGATATCGATTCTTTTTCTAGATTGGAATTTTTAAAAGGGGTCTATGGAATTATATGGTTACTTATTCCTATTTTGACTCTTGTATTGGGAATCACAATAGGCGTACTGGTAATTGTATGGTTAGAAAGAGAAATATCCGCGGGAATACAACAACGTATTGGACCTGAATACGCCGGTCCTTTGGGAGTTCTTCAAGCTCTAGCAGATGGGACAAAACTTCTTTTCAAAGAAAATCTTTTTCCATCTAGAGGGGATACTCGTTTATTCAGTATCGGTCCATCGATAGCAGTGATATCAATTTTAGTAAGCTATTTAGTAGTTCCGTTTGGTTATCGCCTTGTTTTAGCAGATCTCAATATTGGTGTTTTTTTATGGATTGCTATTTCAAGTATTGCTCCCATTGGACTTCTTATGTCAGGATACGGGTCAAATAATAAATATTCCTTTTTAGGTGGTCTACGAGCTGCTGCTCAATCGATTAGTTATGAAATACCATTAACTTTATGTGTGTTATCAATATCTCTACGTGCGATTCGTTGATATATAGACATAAACTTTTCTCTATTCTTCCTTTCTAGGAAAGCGGTGGAATGAATTGAGTAAAGTTAGATATCTTCATTTTTTTTATTCATTATTCGGATTGAAAAATTAAATCAAATAGTTATATGAGTGAAAGAAAACAGCTTATATTATATATAATATATAAATTAGATAATTTAGAATATATAAATTCGCAGTAAAAATATTGAGTCTCATTTTCCATGTATAAGAAAGAGTTAAGCGGAAATAAACATAAACATAAGAAACCGTTTACCCCAAGATTGGTTAATTAGTCATCCTGACTTGAAGCGGGCTCAAAAGATCCACCGTATTGCGTTTTCACTATCATTTGTATGTATTAAGATACATGTATTATCATAACGGGGGGTTGAACAAAAACGAGTGGATGGTTAGAAACACCAAGATATGTAACGGATTTGTAATGGAAATGGAATTTCTGTAAATTATCCAAAAGGACATTTTTACATAATATACAAACAAAGAATACTAATTGGGGCTTAAAGTTGGTAGAAATTATTAGGCAGTACTCCCCAAGGCACGATTCCAATCCAGAGTATGCTCCTATCCACCGATTAAATACATAACTATTGGGAACGAAAAAATCCTTTATTTTGTAAGCCCCCCTTTTTTCAGAAATAGAAAGAAGAATAGGAATGAAAAAAAAAAAAAAAGAGAAAGAAACCCAATTCCAATAAAAAAATATCTTTTTTATCCTTTTCCATATCCATATTCATATATAGAATATGTATCATAATTCATGAATTAATATGGAATTCTTTTTCATAAGTAAAAACGACGGGCTAGTTATATTTCTACAAGAAGTATTTTATTGAAAAATTAAGTTATTACTCAACAAAGAAGAATTGAAATTATTAAAGAAGGGGTGAGATCAATTCAGAAGTACTTTTTTTTTTT